ATATGAGTCCGAAGCTTCTTTCGTAACTCCCGGAATTTCTTCGTAGTGGCTCCGTTCCATGCCTCATTTCATAGGGAAGCCCAAAGTGGCTCTATTTCATTCTATTTCACTTCCTAGCACTTCCTATCATTTAATATCCATCCCTTTGGTCTTATTGACATAAGAGATGTCATTTATAGTCTATCTCTTTCTATATATGGAAAGTCAAGAAATTCTCATCGAAACATCGAGAAATTGTGCATATAGAAAACTCTAAAGAAAGAAAAAAAGGAGACCCATGCCATGATTTTCTAATTTTTTCTACTTAGTAGTCTAAGTTTCTCGATGAGGATAATTAATTCGGTCGTTGAGGTCGGACTCTATTATGGATTTCTGACCACATTCTCCATAGGTCCCTCTTAGATCTTCTTTCTCCAATCTTGGGTTAGGGAAGAAGGAGATATTCGCGACTATTGGCGGTTTCATTATGGGGCAGCTCATGATCTTCATATCGATCTATTATCCACCTCTGCATCTATTCTTTCTTAGCTAAACGGGTGGAAGATCCATCCAATTTGGTTATATCATGGACTCGAAAAACGGATCTGAATGTGACTGAAATGCACGATCTTCACAGGTATAACTTTTCACGATACCTAAACCTAAAAGGTGGAATAGCGATTTTCGAACCATTTCCTATAAGAGAATGGTTTCCATTACTTTGAGAAATGGATTCTATATCAAACTATAGCTATTGCATTAAAGAAGAAAAGAAACTAATAGAAGTCGAAGACGCGGAATGGTAGTGAATAGAGAAAAAGATTCTTCTGATTTTCTTGTTCCTGAAAATATTCTATCTATCTCCTAGACGCCATAGAGAATTGAGAATTTTCATGTCTTTCAATTCTCGTACTAGTAATTGGAAAGTTACGGAAGGAGATCCATCATTTTGCAATGAAAACAACATAAAAAACTCTGGACAATTTCGAAATCAGACCAAGCGTCTTAATACATATGCAAAAAAATTCATTATTGGCCCACCATTGATTACAAGATTTAGCTTTTATGAATCGCTATTGGTTTGATACGAATAATGGCAGTCCTTTCAGTATGTTAAGGATACAGATGTATCCACAATTCATTTAGAGTTACTTAATAGCCTATTTCTTATACTATATCTCTATCCCGTGAAATTCTCGAGCCGAAAGATGGATGCATATGCTGTGTTTCATTTTGCTAAATGATATCAATTAAATGGTATATCAATTCTAAAAATTGGATATAGCAATAAATAAATCAGCAAAATTCTTTTATTTTAGATAGAAGAAATGTTTCTTCTATCTAAAATAAAAGAATGTACCCTTCTATCCAAATCCAATTTGGATCGATAAAATAAATCCAAATTCCAGATTCCAGCAGTAGATGAATAATTGCAAATTTTTGTGTGTACGAGATTAGAATAACTTCAAAATAACTGACATAATTTTTTATTTTTCCTGATCAGAAAAATACATGAAAAAGAAAGGAGGTAGAAAAATTTTTTGATTTATGGTTAAAGAAGAAAAACAAGAAAACAGGGGTTCTGTTGAATTTCAAGTATTCAGTTTCACCAATAAGATACGGAGACTTGCTTCACATTTGGAATTACACAAAAAAGATTTTTCATCGGAAAGAGGTCTACGAAGACTTTTGGGAAAACGTCAACGTTTGCTGGCTTATTTGGCAAAGAAAAATAGAGTACGTTATAAGAAATTAATAAGTCAGTTGGATATTCGGGAGAAGTAATTAAAATTGAATCGTATTTTATTTTTTTCGTATTTTATTTAGTAGTCTTATAGTAGTCTTAGATTTTGCATTTTGATGAGCCTCGTTTTGAGGAATTCATGGAATAATCCATTTTCATGGAATAAAGAATAAGAACAAGGATACATAACATAAAAAAAAGAATAGATAAGACGATATTCGCCCTCCTCCTACATATTTTATTTCTTCTCCTATACAAAAACCAGCAAGACCTACTCCATTGGTAATTGCATCAATGACACCTTTATCGAAAAAATGTGTTAGTTCTGCTAATCTTCTTATACCCAGAATAAATACCCTAGTATAGAAAAAATCTATATAACCACGATTATATGACCAGTTGTATATCTTTTTTTTTACTTCATCCAAAAAGTTCTTTTTTGGATTCCTTTTTATGGAATTTTTGAAATGCAAATTCTGAAAAAAATAATAAGCGGATCCATAGAAGATATATGCTATGAATAGACCCAAAATTGCTAAACTTACAGAAGAAATTGCATTAGTGAGAAATTCATAGGAATTTATGGGAGAATTAGAACTTTCCTGGAAAAAGTTTATCGAAGGAGTTAGCCACTTTGATAATACGGTTAACTCCGATATTCCATTATCCTTTACCCCATTATCAAAATGGATTCCTATGGATCCAATGAACAAAGTAAAAAGCAGTAATATAAGAAGAGGATATAGCATAGTATTTCCCGTTTCATGAGGATAGACAAAAGTGTTTTTAGCCCCAAAGGGAGTACTAAAGGATCCTATCTTATTTCTTGTATTACCAGGAATTTTAGGTATATTTTGTGAAAAAAAAGAAGCCCCGCTCTTCGTTGTTGATAAAACAAAATCCCTATTGACTCTTTTGGATATACTTTTTCCCCATAAAGATATTGAATACAATGAACCTTCTTTAGTACTGCTGTAATTTTGAAAATTAACACGCAAATACCCATCAAAAGTAAGTAAATATATCCGAAACATATAAAATGCAGTTAATCCTGCAGTAAAAGAGGCTATTATTCCAAAAAAGGGTGAATACAACCAACTATTACTAAGGATTTCATCTTTGGACCAGAAGCAAGCAAGAGGTGGAATACCACAAAGAGAAAGTGTACCACATAAAAAAGTGGTTCTTGTAATTGGAACGTATTTTCTTAAACCACCCATAAGAACCATATTCTGACTTTTATCTGGTGAATATCCAACAAGAGGTTCCATTGAATGAATAACGGATCCGGATCCTAAGAACAATAAAGCTTTCGAATAAGCATGAGTGATCAAATGGAATAAAGCAGCTTGATAAGAACCTATACCTAGAGCTAACATCATATAACCCAATTGAGACATTGTAGAATAGGCTAAACTTCTTTTAATATCTCTCTGAGCAAGAGCTAAAGTGGCTCCTAAGAAGAGTGTTATTGTACCTACTAAAGAAATGAAACTCATTATCAAGGGTAGGGATATGAAAAGAGGAAGAAGTCGAGCTAAAAGAAAAATCCCCGCGGCAACCATAGTTGCTGCGTGTATAAGAGCCGAAATGGGAGTGGGTCCTTCCATAGCATCTGGTAACCATACGTGAAGAGGGAATTGTGCAGATTTTGCAACTGCACCAAGGAATAATAAAAAAGCACACAAAGTAGTAAGTAAGGAATTAATCCCATTATTAGGGATCCAGTTATTAGCTATTTTGAACAAATCCCGAAACTCTAAACTACCCGTTATCCAAAAAAAACCTAAAATTCCTAATAACAGACCAAAATCTCCTACACGATTAGTTACAAAAGCTTTTTGACAAGCACTTGCTGCAATTGGCCGTGTAAACCAAAAGCCTATCAATAAATAGGAACACATTCCGATAAGTTCCCAAAAAAAATAAATTTGTATCAAATTGGAACTAGTAACCAATCCCAACATGGAAGTATTAAAAAAACTTATATAAACAAAAAATCTCAAATATCCTTCATCGTGAGACATATAATCGTCACTATAAATAAGAACCAAGATTCCTACAGTAGTAATTAGTATTAACATAATAGACGTAAGGGGGTCGATCAAGTATCCAAATTCTAAGGAAAAATCATTATTGATGGTCCAAGACCATAGATATTGATAGATAGAACTTCCATTTATTTGTTGAATAGACAGGTGAACTGAGAATACCATAGCTATACTTAAGAGTAAAATACTAGGAAAAGCCCATATGCGACGAAGATTTTTTGTTGCTGTCGGAATAAGAAAAAGTCCAAATCCCATTGACATAATAACTGGAAGTGGGAGAAGAGGGATTACCCAGGCATATTGATATGTATGTTCCATAAGAAAAGAAATAGCAATTTTTAGTTGAAATTTATAGTTAAATTTTTCTATAAAATAAAATTGTTTCCGATTCACCAAACCTATTCTTATCTCTTTCTAAAGGAATTAAAAAAACAAAATAAGAATAAGAAAAAATATTGGAATTCCGGATTTTTCCAAATTTCTCTCATTAAAATATTCAAAAATGCAGAATGAGTTTAGTTGCTTAAATTCAAAAAGTGAATTAAAGAATTTCGTTATCTAGTTATTAATAAAATATTTATTAAAATAAAAAAAAGATTGAATCATGCTTTCTATTTATTTTTGTATTTCTTTCTCTTAAAATAAAGGAGCTCTCTTGTTTCGTAATTGATTGATTGAATTCCAAAGAAAACCTATATTTCTAGGAAATTCTCGAATATTGCTTACTTCATATAAAATAAAACGGAAATCCTAATGACTAGAATTTAGAATATCTTGTTTAAGAGACTAAGTATTTTTTTTTTTTTGATTGGAATTAAATTATGGAATACCTTTCTGAACTTAATTAACTATTTGAATTTTACCTTCTTTTTATCTCTCCATCTTATATGGGGGCTTATCCCCCAAACCATATATTTCTATATGGAGTATATTTGATATATAAATTGATTTAAATAGAAAACCTTAAAAAACTCTTGTCTTATCCACATTAGACAGAATGCACTAAAAAAGAATTTCCAATTTCAGTATCTTTAAGTATCTAAGTATAACTACTAAGAAAAAACAGAAAGAAGGATTGATTTGTGGCAATAAATGTCTTTCACATACAACTAGAAAAAAGTAATCCCCCTTTTGAATGGCAGTTCCAAAAAAACGTACTTCGATGTCAAAAAAGCGTATTCGTAAAAATCTTTGGAAGAAAAAGACTTATTTTTCCATAGTACAATCTTATTCTTTAGCAAAATCAAGATCATTTTCTAGGGGCAACGAGGATCCAAAACCAAAAGGTTTTTCTGGGCAACAAACAAATAATAAGGTTTTGGAATAATCTGAATTGAACTATCTCAAAGAAATTCCAATTATTTAATATGAATGAATAATTCGGATTAATTAATAAATGTACTTTTATGTGTCAAATTTCTCGGTGAAATCTTCTTAGAACGAATCCCTGCGTTATATAGAACAAAAGTTTTTGGTATATTGTGTCCTCAGTATTCTTTGCCTATCAAAGAACTTTTTTTTGATAATAGAATCCTCATTTTTATGAGGATTCTATTATCAAAAGTAGACTATTCTTGCAATAGGACTTACAACCTCTACTTATCTTATCTAAAATCAACCTTCTTATCCAAAATCAACCTCTACCTATCTTATCTAAAATTCCCATATAAATGAGTTTAGGACTGGTAAATCATATTAATAAGAGTGTAAAGGCTTTCATCCTATAAATTTTTCTAAAATACAAAATTCTTTGTAGTTAATGATGAAATTCTAATGTTCCTAAATTCTATGGCCTCTCCCAGTCTCGACGATTCGAGAGAAAATAACTATTATTCTTTTAAGTTAACTATTATTTCAAGTTAGCCGCCATGGTGAAATTGGTAGACACGCTGCTCTTAGGAAGCAGTGCTCAAGCATCTCGGTTCGAGTCCGAGTGGCGGCATTTCCGAAAAAGAATACAATAGATTAGAAAATGGATTCAATTCGAAATTTCCTATTTTGTAATGGGACCTTATCCTTATGCTATTTGCAACTTTAGAACATATACTAACTCATATCTCTTTCTCAACCATTTCAATTGTTATTACGATTCATTTGATAACCTTATTAGTTCGTGAACTTAGGGGATTACGTGATTCGTCAGAAAAAGGAATGATAGTGACTTTTTTCTCTATAACAGGATTCTTAGTTTCTCGTTGGGTTTCTTCAGGACATTTTCCATTAAGTAATTTATATGAGTCATTGATCTTCCTTTCATGGGCTCTGTATATTCTTCATACTATTCCTAAGATACAGAACTCGAAAAATGATTTAAGCACAATAACTACGCCAAGTACTATTTTAATGCAAGGCTTTGCCACGTCGGGGCTTTTAACTGAAATGCATCAATCCACAATACTAGTACCTGCTCTACAATCTCAGTGGTTAATGATGCACGTCAGTATGATGTTACTAAGCTATGCAACTCTTTTGTGCGGATCCTTATTATCCGCCGCTCTTCTAATCATTAGATTTCGAAAGAATTTGGATTTATTTTCTAAAAAGAAAAAAAATGTTTTAAGTAAAACATTTTTCTTCAGTGAGATTGAATATTTATATGCAAAAAGAAGTCCTTTAAAAAGCACCTCTTTTTCCGCATTTCCAAATTATTACAAATATCAATTAACTGAGCGTTTGGATTCTTGGAGTTATCGTGTCATTAGTCTAGGGTTTACTCTTTTAACCATAGGTATTCTTTGTGGCGCAGTATGGGCTAATGAGGCATGGGGATCCTATTGGAATTGGGACCCTAAGGAAACTTGGGCATTTATTACCTGGACAATATTTGCAATATATTTACATAGTAGAACAAATCAAAATTGGAAGGGTACAAATTCTGCACTTGTAGCTTCGATAGGATTTCTTATAATTTGGATCTGCTATTTTGGTATCAATCTGTTAGGAATAGGTTTACATAGTTATGGTTCATTTATATTACCATCTAAATGATTACATAACATAAAACGTTCATTTTATTTTATGAACATTTTTTCCTTTTTTGTTTGATTTGAGAACCCCTTGTCTTTTCAAAGGGTTCTCAAAAATTCGAGATAGATCTAATTAGACTTTTTTACTTTTTTCTTTTCTGAATTTTTTCTTTTTTCCACTATGAAATTTTTTTCCACTATGGAATATAGTGCAGACTAGTTAAAAAAAAAAATCCTATTTAGGATAATAATTGGATAATAGAGCCTCTACCCTGTCAACGGATAGCGAGAGAACAAAATCTGGATAAATACCAATTCCTATTACTGGTAAAAAGATACAGATTAAAAGAAAGAGTTCCCGTGGTCCAGAATCCACAAAATTTTCGTTTGGAACATGAAATAGCTTGTATCCATAGAACATCTGGCGTAACATAGATAATAAATAAATAGGGGTTAATATCATTCCTATTGCCATTACAAAAGTAATTAGCATTTTTGGCATTAACATAAATTTAGGACTAGTAATTAGTCCAAAAAAAACTACTAATTCTGCAACAAAACCGCTCATTCCCGGCAAGGCAAGAGAAGCCATTGAAAAGCTACTAAACATGGTAAAAATTTTTGGCATTGGGATAGATATTCCCCCCAGTTCTTCGAGATAAACAAGACGCATTCTGTCACAAGCCGTTCCTGCCAAGAAAAAAAGTGTAGCGCCGATAAATCCATGGGATAATATTTGTAAAATCGCTCCATTTAGCCCAATGTTGGTTATGGAACCAATTCCTATAATTATGAAACCCATGTGAGATACGGAGGAGTAGGCTATTCTTTTTTTGAAATTTCGTTGACCAAGAGAAGTTGAAGCTGCATAGATTATTTGCACAGCTCCTATTATTACCAACCAGGGGGAAAATAGACAATGAGCATGAGGTAACAATTCCATATTGATCCGAATCAATCCGTATGCTCCCATCTTTAATAGAATTCCGGCTAAAAGCATACATGTACTGTAATGCGCCTCCCCATGGGTATCTGGTAACCACGTATGTAGAGGTATAATCGGCAATTTGACAGCATAAGCAATAAGGAAGCCAAAATACAGTATTATTTCCAATGTTGCAGGGTATGGTTGATTAATTAATCTTTCTAAATCTAGTCCGGGTTCATTGGAACCATATAACCCCATACCCAGAACTCCAATTAAGAAAAAAATGGAACCGCCTGCAGTATACAAAATAAACTTGGTAGCTGAATACAGGCGCCTCTTTCCCCCCCACATGGATAAAAGTAAGTAAACAGGAATTAATTCTAACTCCCACATGATAAAAAAAAGTAAAAGGTCTCGTGAAGAAAATAATCCTATTTGACCACTATACATTGCTAGCATCAGAAAATAGAATAATCGCGAATTCTGGGTAACCGGCCAAGCCGCTAAAGTAGCTAAAGTAGTGATAAATCCTGTCAATAAAATGGATCCTAATGAAAGTCCATCGATTCCCAATCTCCAGTGGAAATCAAAAACATCTATCCATTTAGAATCCTCCTTTAATTGGATTAAGGGATCCTCTAATTGGAAATGATAACAGAATACATAAGTCATTAGAAGGAATTCTAATAAACAAATAGCTATAGTATACCACCTAACGATTTTATTTCCTTTATGAGGTAAAAAGAAAATTAATGAACCCGCAAATATCGGCAAAACAACAAGTATTGTTAACCAAGGAAAATAACTCATGATAAAGTAATAAAGACAAGATACGTTTTGACCAGAAAAGCCCATGCTCGGATTATTTCGAGCACAGGCTTCTTCTTCTTCGGTAAAGAGGAATCAGACGATTCAAGTGGAGTTTTTTGTAACGTATCAATAAGATAGAGCCATGCTGCGGGTTGTTTCAGGCCCTAAATAAACGCGGACACTTAAAAAATCCGTTGGGCAGGCGGATTCGCATCTCTTACAACCCACACAATCTTCGGTTCTCGGCGCGGAAGCAATTTGCTTGGCTTTACATCCATCCCAAGGTATCATTTCTAATACATCTGTTGGACAAGCTCGTACACATTGAGTGCATCCTATACATGTATCATAAATTTTTACAGAATGTGACATTGGATCTCTAAATTTGCCTTTTCAACATAAAAATTTTCGATCTGGTAAAAATGAAATTAGTACTATATAAATTATATGTATTGTATACACCAGACGAAGCAATGGTTTATCCAAACTTTAACAAATAATGCAATATATTTCTTAATCCGTTTGTGAGAAAGCGTGAAAAAAGCCAAGAGACTTGAATTTAAGGCTTCAACAGTCATAATTATACGAATTCTACATACTAATTGAATTAGCCAATAAATTGGCTATCATCTTTTCAATATAAATTATTTTCAATATAAATTATTGCAATATTCAAATTGCAATATCAATGAATTGCAAAAATGCAATATTCAATAAGTAAAAAAGAATACTCTCAAATAACCTACTTAAAAAATGGATATTATTAAATACTAATAAGAAAATAAGATTCAATTTCTATTTATCTTAATATTCCGTATTATTATATATACGCCTTTGTTTAGAGGATTCTATGTCTAATTATTCAAAAAATTAGATTGATTGATACGAGTGGATTTCCTGTTACGATGGATGGAAGAAAGAATGGAGAGTCCAATAGCTGCTTCAGCAGCCGCAAGGGCTATAACAAAAATTGCGAAAATGTCTCCTTTTAATTGGCGACTATCAAATAGATCAGAAAATGTTACGAGATTTAGATTAATTGAATTCAGTATAAGTTCAAGACATATTAGAGCTCTAACCATGTTTCGGCTTGTGATCAATCCATAGATACCAATCGAAAATAAATAGACACTCAAAAAAAGTACATGCTCAAACATCATTAACTAACTCCTTATCAATCTTGATTCATTTCAATATGAGGACAAGAATTGAACCGATTCCATTAATTAGAATAGAACAATTACGCAACAAAGGAGAAAAGAAGGTATTTGTTGTATTGGCAGTAGATGGATTTTACTAAATCAAAATTGTGATTCTTTAGTTATTTATTTTATATTTGAAATTGAAATTCTAAGAATTTTGACTCATTTTAAGTATTTCTTATTGTCGAGCCATAGTAATTGCACCTATTAAAGAAACTAGAAGAATTAGGGAAATGAGTTCAAACGGAAGATAAAAATCGGTTGCTAAATGAATCCCAATTTGTTGAACGTTATTTATGAGACCCTGTTCTACTATTTGGTTTGATCTTGTAGTCCAAAGAATTCCATACCACGACGTATCTGGGATAGTAGTCATTAGTGAAAAAGGAATAGTTATACAAACGAGTAAAGTAAACCCATCTCCAATAGTCCAAGAATTCTTATCTTTAGACCACTCTGAGCCGTTTACAAACATTACAGCAAATATGATCAAGACATTTATGGCTCCCACATAAATAAGAAGTTGTGCAACAGCTACAAAGTAGGAATTCAATAAAAAATAGAATAAGGATATACAAACAAGAACTAATCCCAACGAAAAGGCAGAATAAATTGGGTTGGTAAGTAATACTACTCCTAGACCCCCTAGTAGAAGAACAAATCCCCCAAATAGCACAAGAATCTCATGTATTGGTCCAGGTAAATCCATTATGGATAAGAAGAAATTTAGAGTATAAAATTTTTCATGAACTGAATAAAACTAAAAGATTCAAGGAAGGAAAAAGGTATTAGGATATTTTTTTGTATATGTATATTTGTATATGTATATAAGTTGTTAAGCAGTAGTTATTTTCGTTATAGTTAGTAAAAATGGATTTTTCTAATAAAAAAAATCCTAATACCTAGTAATCAGTAATCGTTCTTGAATTCCAAGATTTTTCTTTGTCTATTTTACTTTGAGGCGAATTCCTAATTGTTTGAATTGTGTAATCTCCCATTATGGAGATTGGTAACCGACTCAAAGCAATTTGATTGTAATTCAATTCATGACGATCATAAGTAGAAAGTTCATATTCTTCAGTCATTGATAAACAATTTGTCGGACAGTATTCAACACAGTTGCCACAAAATATACAAACTCCGAAATCAATACTATAATTAAGCAATTGTTTCCTTTTAATATCCTTTTCAAATCTCCAATCCACAAGGGGTAGATCTATCGGGCATACGCGAACACATACTTCACAAGCAATGCATTTATCAAATTCAAAGTGTATTCGCCCCCGGAAACGCTCCGATGTAATTGATTTTTCATAAGGGTAGTGAATCGTTATAGGTAAACGATTTGTGTGGGATAAGGTAATTATGATACTTTGACCAATGTATCTTGCGGCGCGTATTGTTTGTTGACCATAACTAATGAACCCAGTTAGCATAGGGAACATATTCTAAATATATATATGAAAAAGATATGTTTCTTTCTCTTGTTTGAGAGAACTTTTGTGTTGAAAATATTCTTACTGTTATTGTATTAGCTTATTTATAGTGAAGCTAGTTGGGAAGAAGTTGTTAATAAGAGATTGCCCAGAGAAATAGGTAAAAGAAATTTCCATCCAAGATTTAATAACTGATCCATTCTCATCCTGGGTAAAGTCCATCTTATTGTGATAGAAATAAAGAGAAATAAATAAGCTTTAGTTAATGTAATAAAGATACCTATTACCATTTCAAAAATTCCAATTATTTTATTCATTTGGAAAAATCCAAAAAAAGATATATAGGGAATAGAGAAATTCCACCCGCCTAAGTATAGAACAGTTACAAATAAAGAGGAAACTAATAAATTTAGGTAAGAAGCAAGATAAAATAAACCATATTTAATACCAGAATATTCGGTTTGATAACCTGCTACTAATTCTTCCTCTGCTTCTGGTAAATCAAAGGGTAATCGTTCACATTCTGCCAAAGAAGAAATTAGAAAAACTAGAAAACCTATAGGCTGACGCCAAAGATTCCATCCAAAAAAACCATATTTGGACTGTGCTTCAACTATATCAACTGTACTTGAACTGTTAGATAATCATAGTCGATGATAACATCACAGTTCCCACCGCTATTCCAAAACCGTACATGAAACCTTAGCTTCATACGGCTCCTCTATGATCAGAAAAAAGGAAAGGATTGTTTCGTTTCGGTATTATCCCCTGGGCGTAGATAGAATTAGGTAAGATAAAATTGATTGGAAAGCCCAAAATTAGACCAAAGCAATTCCGTCTGCTAGAATAACCAAAAAGCGCTTCCGAATTGATCTCATCCTTTATATAATAAAATGCAAATTTTTCTTTGTTTTGTTCGGTAATAACTTAATATTGGAATAAAACACTCGTTCTCGTTATAGCAATTAATAAATGGAAAGAATTGGGCATTAGTTCATGAGGAATTCTGTATGAATAGGGATAAAGGAAGAAAGAATAAATAAAGCTTCTTTTTATATTGCATTCCATATCCGTTGTCCTATTCTTCTTTCCCGGGGAAAGGTATACTTAAAAAGAAAAATAAATAAATAAAGGGTTAATTCGTTCTTGATAGCCATTTCCTTAACAAGTGAATGGGAACATACTCTAGACCGGAATCCGAAGAAAGTACTGCTTGATCATTTCCACCAATTTCAAGTCCTTATTATGATTCCTTTTATGAGGAAAAATGTCTAATGATTTAGATTCTCTCATTACTAATCCTGTATGTACTTTCGTGTTCCTAATCCCTCACTACCTTTTGATGGATTGCCCTATGGTTATAAGTTATAGTAATAACTCAAAATATTTTAGTAATGGAATTCCATTTTGCGAATCCTTTATTCTTGCCCGCTTCAAGATATGATGACTAATCAAACAATCTAAACCTTGGGGTAAAGAGTTTACATTGCTTATGCTTATTTGAACTTTTTTCTTGTACGTAGGAAATGAGATTTTGTATTTTACTACAAATTAATAAGCAGTTTTGTTTCACTCATATAGCTATCTAGTTTAACTTACCAACCCGAATACGGAATAAGCAAAGGAAGATAAGCATTCAATGTATTTTAGAGGAAAAAGATTCTATTTTAACGAATCACACGTGGAGATATTGCTAGTACACAAAAAGTTAATGGTATTTCATAACTAATAGATTGAGCAGCCGCTCGTAGACCACCTGAAAAAGAATATTTATTATTTGAGCTATACCCTGCCATGAGAAGACCAATAGGAGCAATACTTGAAATGGCAATCCATAAAAAAACACCAATACTAAGATCAGCTAAAACAAAACGATATCCTAAAGGGATAACTAAAAAACTTAATAAAATGGATATGACTGCTATAGAGGGACCAATGCTAAATAAAGGAATATCTCCTCGGGATGGGAGGATATCCTCTTTTAAAAGTAGCTTAGTTCCATCTGCTATAGCTTGAAGCAATCCCAGGGGGCCAGCATATTCAGGACCAATACGTTGTTGTATCGATGCGGATATTTCTCTTTCTAACCATACAATTACGAGTACTTCTATTGTGATTCCCAGTAGGAGGGTCAAAATAGGTAGAATCCATATCAGTCCGTAGACTTCTTTTGATAATTCCGATTGCAAAAAAGAATTGATAGTTTCTACCTCTACCCTATCTATTATCATTTCAACGATCAACTTCCCCCATAATGATATCTATACTACCTAATATCGTCATGATATCAGCCAATTTCATTTTTTTAACTAGCTGAGGAAGAATTTGCAAATTAATAAAACCCGGTGGACGAATTTTCCATCTCCAGGGGAAAAGACTATCATCTCCTACCAAATAAATTCCTAATTCACCTTTTGGAGCTTCTACTCTTACATAAAGCTCTTGCTTTGATAATTCAAAATTGGGCGAAGGTTTTTTACCAAGAAATCGATATTCAAAATCATTCCATTCGGAATTCTTTGCTTTCTTAAAGCGCCGGGCTTCTAAATTCTCATAAGGTCCTCCAGGAATTTTCTCTACAGCCTGTTGAATAATTTTTATGGATTCCCTCATTTCACCGATTCGTACTAAATAGCGAGCTAATGAATCCCCTTCTTTTTGCCATTTTACTTTCCAATCGAATTGATTGTAAGACTCATAAGGATCAATTTTACGAAGATCCCATTGTATTCCAGAAGCTCGTAACATTGGTCCCGATAAGCCCCAATTTACAGCTTCTTCTCCGCTAATAAAACCGACTCCTTCAACTCGTTCTAAAAAAATAGGATTCTGTGTAATAAGTTGTTGATATTCAACAACTCCTTGTAAAAAATAATCACAGAAATCTAAGCATTTATCCATCCATCCATAAGGTAGATCGGCAGCTACTCCTCCGATACGAAAATAATTATGCATCATTCGCATACCTGTAGCAGCTTCAAATAGATCATATATTAATTCTCTCTCTCTAAAAATGTAGAAAAAAGGAGTCTGTGCCCCGAGATCCGCCATAAAAGGTCCAAGCCATAACAAGTGAGAAGCTATACGGCTCAATTCTAACATAATAACCCTAATATAACTGGCTCTTTGGGGTATTTGAATATTCTCCAAGAATTCAGGTGCATTTACCGTTATTGCTTCTGTAAACATAGTAGCTAAATAATCCCACCGTGTTACATAAGGCAGGTATTGTATAATAGTTCTGTTTTCCGCGATTTTTTCCATTCCTCTGTGTAAATACCCTAATATGGGTTCGCAATCAATAACATCTTCACCATCGAGAGTAATGATCAGTCGAAGAACGCCATGCATTGATGGGTGGTGAGGGCCCATATTGACTATCATGAGATCTTTTCTTTTAAGCGGTAGACTCATATCCTTGTTCTTATTCTTTATTCCATGAAAATGGATTATTCCATGAATTCCTCAAAACGAGGCTCATCAAAATGCAAAATCTAAGACTACTATAAGACTACTAAATAAAATACGAAAAAAATAAAATACGATTCAATTTTAATTACTTCTCCCGAATATCCAACTGACTTATTAATTTCTTATAACGTACTCTATTTTTCTTTGCCAAATAAGCCAGCAAACGTTGACGTTTTCCCAAAAGTCTTCGTAGACCTCTTTCCGATGAAAAATCTTTTTTGTGTAATTCCAAATGTGAAGCAAGTCTCCGTATCTTATTGGTGAAACTGAATACTTGAAATTCAACAGAACCCCTGTTTTCTTGTTTTTCTTCTTTAACCATAAATCAAAAAATTTTTCTACCTCCTTTCTTTTTCATGTATTTTTCTGATCAGGAAAAATAAAAAATTATGTCAGTTATTTTGAAGTTATTC